TTCGTCCTGTTAACCCGCCAGGACCCAAATAACTCGATTTTCTCCCATGAACTATTTGTGTCAATGGATTAGTTCGATCCAAAACTTGAGATAATGGGTGTAATCCAAAAAAAGATTCATAAGTGGTTGTTAATGGAGTTGAAGTTACCAAATTTTGAGGGGTTGGTATCAATTTATGCCTAATTGCTCCACATATAGTCCCCCTAACCGCATTTTCTAAACGAATCAGGGCTAATCCGAATTGATCTTGTAAGAGATTCGCTACAGAACGAATACGTTTATTTTTTAAATGATTCATATCGTCAAGCGTACCCATTCCAAATTTCATTTCAATCAAACGATCTGTAGCTGCCAATATATCTCTCGGTAACAAAAATGTATTGGTATGAGGTATATCAAGATTCAGTCTCCGGTTCATATTTAATCGACCAATCCTTCCTAATTCACATCTTTGTTGAAAGAATTTCTTTTGTAATTCCTTACATAAGGATTCAGAAAATACCGGATCGCCCCCTACACAAGTAAATTGTTGATAAAACTCCAAAATGGCATTTTCCTTTGATCCAATTTTTTTTTTTTCCTTATCATTCAGGAAAGCTAAGAAAATCTCAGGGTAACACACATTCTCTAAAATTTGTCGTAGATTCAAACCCATAGCTGATGATAGAACTAGAATAGATATTTTCTGTTTCCTACTCATGCGGGCCCATATCCTTGCTTTTCTATCAATCTCTAATTCTATTCTCCCCCCCCAATCTGATATTATAGTCCCAATATAGACCGAAATTCCGTTATGATCCAATTCTGAGCGGTAATAAATACCGGGACTTTGCAATATTTGATTGATTACAATTCGGTATATTCCATTTATTAGAAAAGTTCCTAGGGAATTCATTAAAGGAATGTTTCCAATAAAAATTTTTTGTTCTTGTATATCCTTACTGTTTTTCCAAATTAATCCCGCGGATACATATAATTCAGAAGAATATGTAAGTGATTCATATACAGCATCTCCTTCTTTTATCAATGGTTCGACTAATTGATATGTTTCCACAAATAATTGAAATTCAATTTCTTGATCTGTATCTTTAATTTTTGGAAACTTAGAAAACTCTTCTGTTAAGCCCTGATCAATGAACCTACAAAATCCTTCAAATTGGATTTGATTAAATACAGGTATTGTAGACATTCCCTCATTTACATCCTCGAGCATTTTAAATTTCCCGTTTATTAACTATTTTTAAAATCTCATTATTGGATCGTGCCTCATTCAATTCAATTATATAGATCGATCTAGCAATGATAGAATTTTTATTCTGTTTACAGAATCGCATAAAATTTTATCTAACTCCATAGATGGATATGGAATGTATGAAATACATATGAACGGTGGAATAAAGATAATTTTATACTCAAATTCGAATTTGCAAGAAATACAACTGGAAAGGGGTTGAGAAATTACACTTAACTTCGACTTAGGAAATTTTGTATAGAATAGCAAAACAAAACGTGATTTAATTTATACCATTATTATGATATTACATATTCCAATATGATTGGAATATCCCTAAAATAAATGGATAAAATAAATGGATATGGATTCAGGATTTCATCTTTCGATGGGATAAAGAACCAATAATCAGAAACACTAGAAAGTTTATTTTTTTTAAGACTTAGTTAGCTTTTTCGTGGATTTCTTTGTTTAATTCAAAAAAAAAATTGCATATACATAGAAAAGATGTATTTTTATTTATTTGTATATATTTTCGATTTATATATTATATATATATATATATTTATATATATAATTAATATAATTCTATTTTTTATATAATTATATATAAATATATAATTATATATAATTATTTTATATATAATATTAAATTCGATTCTAATTATTTCTAATTATATAGAATATTCTAATTATATAGAATATATAAAAGAATATATAAACAAAACTGTTGAAGTGCATAAGAAGGCTTATTAAGCATATCCAGATAGAACTAGATAGAGCTATGTATATATTCCTGTCTCCCCCTTTACTGCAGTTCCATTTTTGACAGCACATTTTGATAGAGGAATTCTAGACAGATAAGATATCAGATTAGCTATCTGTGTAAAATTTTATGTTCTAGGGTTTACATATACCCATAATTGGTGTTATAATTCAAATTGAGAATAATTTTGTATTGAAAAGAATCAATACTGATTGGTTAGGTATCCATTTTTTTTTTTTCTGATATCATTACGATATCATTAAGATTAGGGAAATACAATTTTCGATTCAAATCCACGAATCGTTCGTAAATTCACAGTCAATAGTTAATGGTTCAAATTTGTCCTTAATTTTGTCTTTTGTGAAAGAAAAATCACTTTTTTATTTCATATAGAAAGCAGAAAGAATTTTAATAGTGTATGTTTTGAAATACTATACAAAATTAATTGAAAAAATAAATCCAATCAAAAAAAAAAAAAAAGAAGGATTTATTTTTCGGAATTT